GAACGAACTCTTCAATTCAAGGAAGAAGCGATCCCTTCTCTCGCTACTGGTTGATCCCCACCCAGATCTACCCCCCCCCTCCATCAACTAATCTTATTCTTGGATCTTATTCTTGGATCTTGTTCGTGAGATTGATAAAAATCAATATTTTTATGTATTCTTCTAATTTCTATGTGTATTAAATTACTATAGTCTGATATATATTTCCTTCATTTTTTTCTTTTATTTATTGTTTTCTTTCTCATATTTCCTTCAGATGAATATAAAACAAAAAAAAAACTCCAGAGTCTATTTTTTCATTTCATTTCACGGGTCGAGAAATCCACTTCGAATCTTTTTCTAGTTACTTTTGTATATCAGAAAAAGATTCGAAGTTCCTATTTTTCAATCTAATACAATATTAAATTAAATAATATTAAATTTAATAATAGGAGACTCAAAATGAAAGTCTCTTTTTCGCACTCACTCTCCATCACATTGTCAGAACAAAAGTGTCATATGTATCGATATGGAAATATTTGATATGTGAAGACATGATTTGATTTAGGTTTCTATCTAATAAATTCTATATATTCTATATAGATAGAAATGGATCTTGTTGTGCTCTGGAATCAAGGAAAGATAAGATGTTGAAAAAGGCTCTTAGGTTGTAACTTGAAATAAACGTTTCTCTTTATCTAGAAAGGAATAAAATATTAATTTATTCCTAGGAACAAGAAGATTGAATCGGAAATATCGACAGATTCTTGTGGAGTCCAAATAAACAAATAAATATGAAATAAAAAGAAATCCACTGTTCCAATTTCATCTCTATCGAATTTTAATATCAGAATAGTGGATATAGTCACGATTCAATGGGTTAGATCCACTTACTTTTTCTTTTGTTGATTTCTAATCTTTACAATTCTTTACAATGGATTTGATTGGAATAATCTAATTCAAAATCAAAATATAAATATATATTTGTTTTGTCGCTTCAAGAGACGACTTATTATTATTCATTATAATAAACAAATGTTCAACTTTCTTTTAGAATTACTCTACTCTAACTCATTAGAATAATAACTTATTAGAGTTAAATTATACTATACAATTTACAATTTATAATTAAATTATTATACATATAGAGTTGGTTTTTTATTACCAATAAAAACAACATCCCTATTCTTCGTTTCAATATGAATACTACTATTTCACTTTCACTGGAGTTTTATGAAAAAAATAGTCAAAAGCCCCTTATCGGATTTGAACCGATGACTTACGCCTTACCATGGCGTTACTCTACCACTGAGTTAAAAGGGCCGTTCGATTCAATTACTGAATGAATCGGTAGACGGATAAGATCTATTTATATATAATAAGATCTATTTATATATATAAGTATATGCGGTAGACTTATAGTGGCTAGTAGCTCTCAGGAATGAGAATTCAAATTTACTTAACGTGTAGAGGGTAAAAGGGGTTTATTGATAGTGGATTTGATAAATATCAATGCAATGAATTGTTTCAAGGCCGATCATAATTGGCTTATCAGAACAAAACGAAATTCATTTATTTGATTTGATTAATACATGGCATGGACCTTAGCAATTCGACATAGATCTAATCTATTTTATCGAAAAATGTGATGAAGAGATTTGCTTTGTACACCGAACCCGCTTTTTAGAAAAAAAAAACACACACGTAATTTTTGATAACTTCTTGCTCCCTCTTCCCAAAATTCCCGATTTACTTTTTGTTAATTTACTGGCTTAGTGTGAGATAGAAATATGCCTGTCTCGTCGTAATAATGAGTGAATCAATGAATGAAAGTGTAAAAATGAAGTGAACTCCCTTTTTTATGTTTTTTTTATGTTTATGTCTTTATGTTTATGTCACACCAATCACTTCCCGAAAGGATCTTATACTTTGTATTATTAATATAATCTAGTTTCTCTTTATAATATCTATTTATATAATAGATTGAATTTATCTAATTCATTTCTATATAGAATAGAGTGACGATTAAAATGAATGATTTACTGCGTCTAAATCATGAATCAAAAATGGAAAATCATAAAAGATGGAAAAAGCTTTCGGATCTAGTCATTCCATTATATTGACAATTTCAAAAAACTGCTCATACTATGAGCATAGTATGGTCGCGGTCAGGCAAATATGCCCCCATCGTCTAGCGGTTTAGGACATCTCTCTTTCAAGGAGGCAGCGGGGATTCGACTTCCCCTGGGGGTAGGGTACTACGAAAGGAAGTTGATCATGGATTATCAATAAACCTAGAATTGATTCTTCCTGGGTCGATGCCCGAGCGGTTAATGGGGACGGACTGTAAATTCGTTGGCAATATGTCTACGCTGGTTCAAATCCAGCTCGGCCCAATAATTCGCTGATCCGCCATAACATAAAATGCCCATTTTTTTTTTCTTTTCCAGAAAAACCAAACAAAAAAAATTAGGGAAGAATAAAAAAAGTCCAATTTTCTGATATATCCACCCCTACCGCTATTTTTTTTTATTTGTTCTATTTATTTAGTTGTTCCCATAAATTCTGACCTTGATAACGCTCTAGATTCATATCAGGATCATTAAATAGAAAGTTTAATGAAAAGAAAGAGTAAAGTAAACAAAAAAGACTCTTTTTTTTTTTCATTTTGAAATTGATTATTGATCGATTTATTTGGCAATAACGAAAGGATTACTAGTAACTAGTAATCCGCGTCGCTCTCACTTAAGTGCATACCCGTATGGATATCAATATATCACTTGGATATCAATATATCACTCGCGCCTTTGTTTGTTACAACACGGCGATTCGAATCGAAAATCTAAAAAATGGCTTGAATAAAATCATAAGACTATCTATGCTGTACGCTTTTCTTTATTTCCCTGGGATTGTAGTTCAATTGGTCAGAGCACCGCCCTGTCAAGGCGGAAGCTGCGGGTTCGAGCCCCGTCAGTCCCGACGGATACAATTTTTAAAATACATCAATCGATCCCTCCGTTTTCTGTCAAAGGGGATACAAATGATAGAATTTCATTCCCAACGATATCTTTTTTTTTTCTATTTTTTGTTGGGGTTTATTTGTAAACTATTTGTAAACGGTGAAAGTGGAAAAGTAGTCAGATGATACATCAGATGATTGTACAAGGAAGACGGTAGATTATCGAAAAGAAAGAGTGGAAAAGAATATATAAATAAAGGAAAGGAATTCTTTTGATTGGACCAGGAATCCATATAATATCTATTTATATAATAGATTGAATTTATCTAATTCATTTCTATATAGAATAGAGTGACGATTAAAATGAATGATTTACTGAGTCTAATTTTGTATTCGGTGTGGATAAAAGATCTTCCTATGTTATACTATTCAATTCTCGACGGTGAATCGATTTGATAGCTTAGATATTGTTATTCATGATATTGATCCGATTCGATGTCATTGAAATGTAAGTCATTGCATTGAATTTACAAGCGACAAATTTATCATCTCTATGGGATTAAATCCCGAGTTATTGCGAAGGAAAAAAAAACAATGAAATTATGGAAGTAAACATTCTCGCATTTATTGCTACAGCGCTGTTCATTCTAGTTCCTACCGCTTTTTTACTTATAATATACGTAAAAACTGTCAGTCAAAGTGATTAATTTAAATGAAACTTGACTTTTTATCAAGGATTTAAGAAAAAAAGGATTCCAATTTCACGTCTTAAATAAAATGAATGGACTAGAATCAGCAGTATCCTATAAAACTCGATAGTATGGTAGAAAGATTCATATTTTTTTCTACCATACTATCTATATCTATTATTGTAATGTATAAAGATACAAGCTTAATATACTTAATATAGATGAATCCACAATATGTATCTTCATACATGTCGATATCAATTAAATATATGTACTGTACATAGTATCTCAATTTTATTTCTTCGCTTGATCTATTTTAGTTGTGTTGATTTCAATCAATCTGAAATAATTGAAAGGCAAGTCTTACGATTTTCTAATTCTTTCATTTCATGGATTTGATTCTTTTGATGGATACCGAGATTCCTATTGAAAATAAGAAAATAATCAGAAATGAAGGAAAAATGGAATGGAATAGGCATATATTAATTAAAAAAAAAGATTACTTGGGTATCTTTTTTTTACCATTCCAAAGAAGTAATTCATTGAGCAGTTGACAGATGATCCAAAGGGTTCTATGGTAACTTTTCTTCGTATTTCGTTTCGAAAAAAGGGCATACCCTGCCGATTTTGAATTTGACTTCTTTTCTTTGATCCATGATATGAAATGATATGAAATGAGTCAATAAAGCATGGCATAAATGAAATTCAAATAAAACAGGGGGTAAGTGTGCAATATGTGACTACACTAAGGCAAGATCTTATTAAAAAAAAGAACTACCTTTTTTCTCTTTGAACAGTAAAGAGGGAAGGAAATAAAAACAAGCAAATACAGAAAACAAAGGGGGGGGGCTCCTTGTCCCTCATTGTCCATTTATAACTCTGCTAAGAGCTGGTTCATCAAAATAGAAAATTTAGGAAGAATTCTTTTTTTTTAATAAATTGCCTATCATCCGGATACCTTTTACTTTCGAAATACGAACATGGGAATTATTGAAATGTTTGTTTGATTTTGATTGAAAGGGTGTTATTCGTCTATATTATTGATCTATATTATTCATAGAATACATTACTCCACTAGAATCCAAGAATTTCGAAATGAAGACTAAATAGTTAAAAATAAAGGCTTTGCAAAACGATCTAGAAAACAATTGATACGGTTTGATTCCTCAACCCAATTAGGAGTACCCCTAGAGCCCACTTCTTCCCCATACTACGAGTGAAAGGGAAAATGTAAAGACTACCATTAAAGCAGCCCAAGCAAGACTTACTATATCCATGTGTATTATGTCCCCCATCTCTATGAATATGAAACAAATATGAAGGAATTTTTCCATTATTGTTCACTAATAATAGTGGAATTACTGGCGCAGAGT